TAAGAGTGCTTTCTCAGGATCGCTATCTTCTTCGCTACCTCTCAACAGTCAACTAGTTGCTTAGCTTTCTAACAAAGCAAGTAGCTTCAATCATAAGAGAAGCAAGGTCGACAGTTGGGAATGGGAAGTCAAGTAGTACGCCCGGTTCACCAGGTTCTACCACAATCATAGTCCAAATCAGAGTTTGATCCTGGCTCAGAACGAACGCTAGCTAGATGCTTAACACATGCGATTTCCAGTTTCATCTAGATGCGAGTCAAGCAGTCAGGCTATAAGCGCGACCGTGGAAACCCCTACCACGCCGCTTAGTGAGTCTCGCGTGTATCGCGTAACCCTCTGTGACTTTAGCTAAAGCGTTGCGCTCTCGAGTGCCTCCCGCTCTTGTCCTTTATGGGTTTCCTTTAAGAGGTAGCCCTTTAGGTTAGGTTAGGTTAGGTTAGGTTAGGTTAGGTTAGGTTAGGAGGAGATGGCCCTTCGCTTGAAAGAGGGGACATTTCCGGAGCGAGTATCCCCTCCTTTTCCTTTCGGTAGGACTCCTATTTCGCCTTTCTTATTTACATTTCTGAATGGCAGTGCATATATCGTTAGTAGAGAGTTAAACTAGACCAACGGGAAAGGCAAGTACGCGACGGATAGGTACCAACGGTTGTGAAGTTAGAATCTCATATAGAATAGCAATCAATGAGAGCGGTTACTTGCTTCTGTTGCTTGCTGCGGCGACTTGTCTGCTTGCTTCCGCGAAACCCTAGCGCACAACTACCGCGGAACCCTAGCGCACAACTACACTGGACAAGAAACGGAACGTTTCGCTAGTGTTAGTACGGTTCCTTGTCTGCTTGCTTGCTTCCTTTTCTTTGAAGGTGACTCTAGTTCTCGTCCGCTCGTTCATACTACTACTATTCGCTAGTTCATACTACTTTTTTTTCTTTTAGTTTAGTAGGGGTAGGCCTACCTGACTCCATTCGTGATGAATGGAGGGTCGGATCTCTCATGGGAACTGGCTGGCTTGGCTAGCCAGGCATCCTCGAAAGAATGAGCTGATCGGAGACCACCCTAGCTTGACTTGAATACAACAAGAGCTCTTTTTGAATCAGACAAGGAACTCCACGTTTCGCGCTTGTCTTAGTTAAGGTGGCTTTCATGACAACATATGAAATAGTTCAAGCTCCTAGGAAGCAGACAGGCAAGAATCAAAGAAGCTTAAAGGCAAGCACAGCTAAAACGTTGTCTTTATTTGAGCTTAGATTTCAAAACAAAAAGTTATAGTGTAAAAACGGTTGCGCTCTCAAGTTATATCAGCAAGCACAGCGAAAACGTTATGCGCGTCTAAATTTGAATGAGGTCGGAACGTTGTGCGGTAGCTTAGGTTGTGCGGTAGTGATGCGCGCTAACGCCCATATTTAGGGCTTTCGCGCGTTGCGCTCACTTAGCTAGCACAACTACCGCGGAACTACCTTAACTAAGACAAGCGCGAAACCTGCGGTTACTTGTCTGCTTGGGCTGGATAGAATCCTTCTTTTTTTTCCGGTATGCCGCTCCGCGAGCAAGGAGCGAGAGAACAAAGTGGGCTGTGGTGATGTTAGAATTTTCACCTATTTGTATCTATTTAGTGATAAGTCTGCTAGTTTCTTTGATCCCACTCGGTCTTCCTTTTCTATTTTATTCCAATAGTTCGACCTATCCAGAGAAATTGTCGGCCTACGAATGTGGTTTCGATCCTTTCGGTGATGCCAGAAGTCGTTTTGATATACGATTTTATCTTGTTTCCATTTTATTTATTATCTTTGATCTGGAAGTCACCTTTTTCTTTCCTTGGGCAGTACCTCTCAACAAGATTGATCTGTTTGGATTTTGGTCCATGATGGCCTTTTTATTGATTTTGACGATTGGATTTCTCTATGAATGGAAAAGGGGTGCTTTGGATTGGGAGTAACCACTAGTGATAGGGCACAAATCGGGGGGAAGGACAAAGGAAAGAGCGATGCCTACAAACAATCAATTGATTCGTCATGGTAGAGAAGAAAAACGGCGCACGGACCGTACTCGAGCTTTGGATCAATGTCCCCAGAAGCAAGGAGTATGCCCGCGTGTTTCAACGAGAACACCGAAAAAACCTAATTCAGCTCTACGTAAGATAGCCAAAGTACGGTTGAGCAATCGACATGATATATTTGCTTACATTCCAGGCGAAGGTCATAATTTGCAGGAGCATTCTATGGTCTTAATAAGAGGAGGTAGAGTGAAAGATTTGCCAGGTGTGAAATTCCATTGTATTCGAGGAGTCAAGGATTTGCTGGGAATTCCGGATCGAAGAAGAGGCAGATCCAAATATGGTGCGGAAAAACCGAAATCGATATGAATGGAAGATGCCTCTTGAACTTCTTTTTCTCGGTCAGTAGAGGGAACAACCACAAGGCCCCAAACCTAAATAGAACTATACGGAGCCCTTCCGAATGAGAGAGTCTACTACACTAGCCAAGAAAGAGTGTAGTAGACTCTATTCGCCCGTGGAGGTGGGTGGAGGAAGAATCAAAAAAGAAAAAGGTCTTGCTTCAAATAGTTGCTCCTTTCTAAATTCACTCGACCACTCAGACTTTTAGAGAACTTGTTAGACGAGTTCCGTGTAGCCGGTGAGATTCTTTCTTCAGCGGCGGATAACGAGATGAGCGAACAGAAAGTCAAAACCCTCACTCAAGAAAAACTCACGGGTGCATCTTCGCGCCCTCTTTGATTGTCACTCTGTGGTTCTCTCACGAGAGCTACATGAAGACGGAGGGATACACTATCATGTAGGTGTTTTGAACAGCCAAGAATACTGTACTGAAGCGGTTGAGGGAGTGTTTTTGCGGGGAACGCATTTCACCTGAGTTGCCACAAGCGATGGAACACTATATGCAAGTATATCACGAAGCAAGACAAGTTTCGTCTGGGGCTGCTACTCACTGAAGCAAATCCTCGATATAGCTGCATCAACCTCGAAGCACATTTGTACAATAACAGGGGACTCTTGCGTGAACGGAAAGCGCATGGAGAACTTCACTTATTGGCACCAGCTATACGAGGATCCGGCTAAAAAAAAGGGTGATACAGGCCTGAAGGAGGCACTCGAAGACATTCAAATGATGCGAGACTTTCGAAGCAGCCCTTACACACCGTAGAGGAACATGGATTTCCTAACGAGTATGACTTCGGGGGAGAACTACCTAAACTCAATGAACTCATCGGGAAAGGCCAACCTCTATTACTTACTTCACCTTACTGACCTTAGGCGAAGGAATAGAGGACTTCTCCGGCTTGCCTTGCTCGGAACCGAACCTAAGTAGACCATACCATACCATACCATACCATAGGGTGATTATAGGATAGCTCTAATCCTTAAATTAAAGGATCTTCAAGAGAAAGAGAATCATTCGTCCCACATGGATTCTATGGTGGAACCTCAAACCAAGGGGATACGAGCACTTAGAAGTCACCACCCTTTCCCTCGCAGCAGAGGTTCTGCAAGAAAGGAGATGCACTAGCTACTTTACTTGGATTTACTTGGCTTTATTTAAGAAGATAATACAGATTTCCGACTCGAACTCCAGGTTTAGCTTTCCCTTTAGACTTTGCTGACTTGGAAGCCGGTAAATCCACAGCAGACTGAATTAGCAGATGCGGGAACTACTTCCCTTTAGGTTTTCAGTCCATAGCTCTTTCATTTAGAACATAGGCCCAGAGGCCTAGCAGAATGCGAGAAATACAATTAGAGGAAATAGCTAATAACATTCGTTCGCCGACCTCGGCTCCATTCAACAAAGAAGAGTAACAGAAGGAGCTCTTTGCTATACAAATAGGCCCAGCTGAACTGACTTAACTGAAGAAGACAGATAAGCAGGAGTTGATCTTTACACATCGGTAGTGTCGCTACCACTGCAGGAAGAAAGAAAGCGGATATCTCGCGGGTAACATAGCGTTTCGCTTCCCTCTTAGCATCGAAGCAGTAACGGGTAACTAGCCCTCCGGTCAGTCCTTGGTTTCTTTCTTCCGGGTCACTGCCCATTCAACAAAATTGGCAACTTGCGTTTCTTCTTTGATCTCAAGCAGACTGAACTCCCCGCATCACTAGCCTAGCAGCAGGGTGGTCGTAGATCAGCTCTTTACGATCCAAGAGAATCTTTCTGTTCCCAATAAGATGGCTCGGTAACAGATCGCTTATCAACCAGACATTTAGAGCTACTGGGGACTACATGAACTCCAGCTTAAGACTAAAAGCTAGTAGTGAGACCTCTATTCTATTCTGCCTCCCTATCCTATCTAGTAAGATCTGAAATGCGATTAGTTACCAGGCACTCTTACTAAATAGAGATAGGGAACGGAGAGGTGTCTGTCAGCTCCCGATGCTAGATCACTCAACGATGAGTCATCGATCCTGCTGCTAGAAAGAAAGAAAGAAAATAGATGAAGTTTTTGTTTGGCATTAGCAGCGGAAACATCGCATTGGGCTGTTAGTCCTTATGCCCCTTAACATTACAGTAAGGAAATGAAGCTACATACTATTGGAAAGAGATGGCTAGATCTAATTTGTTTTAATGCATTCTAGTGATCTTCGACCACCCTAAAGACAGCAGGAAGATGTAACAGGTGGAGAGATTGATAGTACGAAAGAGGATAGTCCTAACCTAACCTCCTAATACATCCTATTTCCCGATGTCGGTAAAGCGGTTGTAAGATGCACTTCTTGCTGGGATTCTTGATTCAAAGATAGTTCAAGAAAAGAAGCTCGAGATAGGAAAGCATCAAACAAAGGAAGAAAAGAGTTGGCTTTTTTGGCCCAACAAAAGCCTTAGGACAAAAAGAAGGGGAAAGAGAGATCGGGAGAATCAGAGTGGGCCGGTCTCGTACTTGAAGAGGTTATACGACAAGAGGGGGTTATACAAGAAGGAAGAGAAAATGATTGACCAAGGCCCCCCTTTCGACGATGGAATTTGTCCAAGGGCAAGACTCGAACTCAAGTCAAA